TTGATGTTTTCTCACGTTTTCGATAAAACCTTCTCGTAAAAGTATTTTAACAATATTTTCAGTGATATTAGTAGATGCTATTCGAACCACTCTTTTTTTATCCATATCAGCATTTCGTATAGAGGTTATTATGTCAGCAATAGTATCCCTACCCATGATGAATTAAAATTCTTGGTGCTCCCAAATTTTGATATAATCAACATGCTTTTCTTGTTTTTTTACTTATTTGTTTATGAATATGAATTCTTAAAGGCATATGCATGAGACATAATCTATTAATTAATCTGAATCCATTTCTCAATCTCTTTCTTTGAAATACTTTATTCTAACCATATCATGGTCTCATTTTATAATACCTCCGGAGCTAATGAAACTATTTTAGTAAAATTTAGCTGTCTCAATTCCCGGGCAATTGCACCAAAAACCCGAGTTCCCTTTGGGTTTCCTTCTTGATCGATGACAACCGCAGCATTGTCATCATATCGTATTATCATACCATTATCACGTTTGAGTTCTTTACAAGTACGTACAATTACAGCTCTGACCACTTCTGATCTTGCTAGGGGCATGTTTGGCACTGCTTCTTTGATCACAGCAACAATAACGTCACCGATATGAGCATATCGACAATTGCTGGCTCCTATGATTCGAATACACATCAATTCTCGAGCCCCGCTGTTATCCGCTACATTCAAAAGGGTCTGAGGTTGAATCATATCATTTTTTTTTAATCTATTCTTTCAATGCAAAGGGCGAAGAAAAAAGAAATATTGTTTGTCCAAAAAAAGAAATCAGCACCTGCTATTGTTTTTTTTTAATCCTCAAGACCTATTTCCTTTGATTCTCCATTTTTATGCCGCAATAATGAATTGAGTTCGTATAGGCATTTTAGACGATGCTATTGAAATAGCCTTTCTGGCTATATTTTCTGTTACTCCACCCATTTCATAAAGGATTCGACCTGGTTTAACAACAGCTACCCAATATTCAGGGGATCCTTTCCCCGAACCCATACGTGTTTCTGCGGGTCTTACTGTAACCGGTTTGTCTGGAAATATACGTACCCATATTTTTCCACCACGTCGTGCATTTCGTGTCATTGCTCGTCGACCTGCTTCTATTTGTCTAGATGTGATCCAAGCAGGTTCAAGTGCCTGAAGAGCATATTTACCGAAAGAAATATGATTACCTCGATAAGATATTCCCTTCATTCTTCCTCTATGTTGTTTACGGAATCTGGTTCTTTTGGGGTTATAGTTGATGGTTGGTTCTGAATTCCATCTCTACTACAGAACTGGACGTGAGAGTTTCTTCTCATCCAGCTCCTCGCGAATAAGAAAATCTTCAACTTCTCTATTATTCGTTTGTATATCTTGTTTTTTTAGATAACTAAACATATTAATATTTCTATTTTAAATATTGTATGACTTTTTATAATGTTATAACGAATCTTTATTTTGTTTTGTCTTTTATTTTCTTCGATTGACCCAAATTTAGCAATCCAAGAAAATAAAGGTTTCGCAGGCGAATATTTACTCTTTTCATCGCTATTTCAGTTGTAGGGTTAGCTCTTGATTTTTCTTTTCCCAATAGATGAATATGAATGAATTAGTCTCTGGTTTGTTCCGCCATCCCGATCAATGAATCCGTTTTCAATAGATTTGGATTCATAGGTTCCATCGTTCCCATCGCTTCTTATTTAATGGTTAGGTCTGATTTCTACAATGGAGCTCATAATGAAATTTTTTCTTGAGTCAATCTTCTTAGTCTTTATTGGCTCGAAGCTCTTATTTTTTTATTTTATGAACAGATTCATTTAATTATGTACGAATCAGCATTGATGCTTTATTACACTGCCTTTTTTTATGAGATGACTCATAGACCTTACATATTGGATGGAATTCTAGATCATTGGTATTTTTCTCTCTCTTTCTTTCACCCTTCCATTTATCCACATCTTTGTTCTCTATTTCGCTTTATAACTTAGAATTAGATTGATTTTTCTTTTGTTTATGCAAAAAATATTTCAGTTGTTACAATGATATGACCGATATATCATATCTTGACTGGTTCTTTGGATCCAGATAATGCGAAGTGATGAGTTGGTTAGTAGTCCTATAGTTATTAGTTTATACTAAGAAGCTGGTCTTTTTTTTTATTGAATCCTAACCCTAAAAAAACCAACGAGTCACACACTAAGCATAGCAATTATATTAAATTATATTAAATGGCCAATCGAATTTTTATTCAACCATATAGAATTAAGAATTAGAATTCTTCATTTTAGTTTTTATTGAATAGAAAAAAGGAACGAATTTATCTTTTTTGTTCCATCACTAGATCGAAGAGAAAGACAAATAAAGGTTTATTCTTCCCCGTCTATAAATATCCAAATTTTGATGCCTAATACTCCATAAATAGTTCGAACTGTATAGGAACAATAATCAATTTTAGCTCGAATGGTTTGCAAGGGAACCCTACCTTCTCTGATCCATTCCAC